TGAATTCATTTTAGAATCTATTGTATCTATTTTCGAAGAAGGTCTGCCGCCACTCGGACTCGAACCGAGATGCTCTAGCACTGCTTCCTAAGAGCAGCGTGTCTACCGATTTCACCATAGCGGCTTGTTCGAATTCATAATAGCCTATTCATAGTCAATCGTCGAGATTTAAGGAGTCAACTCAATGAAATATTTTTAATAAAGATTAAAACGAATGAATAAAACTTTATTCAAATAGGAATTTGAAGGTTCATTATTTTGGGGTATCGAACTCTTGAAACTACAAAGTTCGACCCCCTAGTTATTAGTTATTGATTAATTCAGAGAAATAAGAAGTCAGAAAGTTACATAAAAAATTTTCAAAATAAAAGAATAAATTAGTTCCAACGATGTATTAATTTTAACTAAATATCTTTTAGTTACCCTTCTTTTTTATTTTTTATATATTTCTATTTATATATATATATATATAAAAACTTCGATTATTGTAATTGTGACAAATAGGTTGATGGGGAAAAAAGACTCCCCACCTCCCCCCCAAAACAAGAAAATATACTAAAAACTAAAACAGGGCTCCAACCTTGTATCTTGTCTTTATTCTTTTTTCAAGAGTTTTTTAGAATTTACTAACCACCCCCTAAACCGAAGAATTCTTATTATATATTATATATATATCCTATCAGCGAAGCGATTTATAGTTAATATCGATTAGCCACAAACAACAGGTTTGTTAATTTCCTATTACGAATTAAATGGGCCTTTTTTTTGATTCAGATTATTCCAATGTTTTATTTTATGACTTATTTGTTTGTCGCACAAAAAAACTTTTTGAGTTTCCGGTAGAAAGAGATTTCCCTAATGACAACGCTTTTAAGGCTGCCCAGTATCCTTTCCCTTTCCAAATATTTTTACGAATACGCTTTTTTGATATAGAAGTACGTTTTTTTGGAACTGCCATTTTAAAATTTAGAGGTTACTCGTTGTTATAGTTGGATGTGAAAGACATCTATTGGTCAAAAAGAATCTATTCATTATCTAATTATTCTCTAGATAATATTATATTATCTTCAGAAAACAAAAAAAAATATAGATAAAAGATATGTGAAAATCATACAAAATCTTACTATAAAAATAGCATTTAATTTTTTTTCAACAAAAAGTTTTTCTATATACATAAAATATTCGTAAGAAAGACTCGTTTTATTGATTCGTATCTTTATCTTTATTTGTTGTTCTTTATGATTCAACATCTATTTCTATAGAATCCGCTGTTGTACTATATAAATTTAATTTGGTGAGACAAATAATCTAAAAAAAACCTTCCTCTTTGAGCTCTATCCATTTTTTTTCTACATGTCATTTATACAGAATAAAAAACACCGAGGGATTTAAGAACCCATTACCTTATGAAAACTTTAATTTTTTCTATTAATTGGTCAAACTTGAGGAAAGAATACTCCCAAATTCCATTTTTAAATTAGAATCAAACTAATCATTAAAGTAATTAATCTGTTAAAAGATACATGGTTTGGTAAAAGAAATCTTAGTGATTTTTTTTTATTAATTTGATTTTACCCCCTTTTGATAAATAGAAAAATAAATCTTATACTTATATAAAATGTTAGATATTATAGCGTTTCCTAGAAATGTTTTTTATTGAAATGGAAAATAATCAATCAGTTTCATAATGAAACTAGTTAATGATTTGGAACAAACTAACTAAAAAGCGAGATTAGTACAAATTTTTTTAACTTAGTGAATCCTATGATTCATATCGATTCATATCAGAGTCATCCTTACTTTATGAATATAAAGTCATCTAATAATAATGAAAATTTAAATTTTCGTTATTTTAAGAAAATCTTAGTTAATATCGCTTTTATGAGCAAGTTGGTCATATCATTTGCCCAATTGTAACTTCTTTATTTTAATATTTGAAGTATTTTGGAAATACTCAGAATAAGTAAGAATATATAAAATCTGAAAATTATCTTTAAGTTAGTACATCTCTTGATTTTTTTATTGACCCCTTTTGTTTTGAAATTGAAAGGGGGTAGGATCCGGTAAAACGGAAACAATTAATTAAGAATAAAAAACCTTTTTTATGGAACAGACATATCAATATGCGTGGATAATACCTTTCCTTCCACTTTCAGTTCCTGTGTTAATAGGAGCGGGACTTCTTCTTTTTCCGTCGGCAACAAAAAGTCTTCGCCGTATGTGGGCTTTTCAAAGTGTTTTTTTGTTAAGTATAGTCATGATTTTTTCGATCAATCTGTCTATTCAGCAAATAAATGGCAGTTCTATCTATCAATATGTATGGTCTTGGATCATCAATAATGATTTTTCTTTAGAATTAGGTTACTTGATAGACCCACTTACTTCTATTATGTCAATATTAATCACTACTATTGGAATTATGGTTCTTATTTATAGTGATAATTATATGTCTTATGATCAAGGATATTTGAGATTTTTCGCTTATATGAGTTTTTTCAGTACTTCTATGTTAGGATTAGTTACTAGTTCTAATTTGATACAAATTTATATTTTTTGGGAATTGGTCGGAATGTGTTCATATCTATTAATAGGGTTTTGGTTCACACGGCCCGCTGCGGCAAATGCTTGCCAAAAGGCATTTGTAACTAACCGTGTTGGGGATTTTGGTTTATTATTAGGAATTTTAGGTTTTTATTGGATAACAGGGAGTTTCGAATTTCGAGATTTATTCAAAATATTCAATAACTTGATTTCTAATAATCATAATGAAATCAATTTTTTATTTGTTACTTTGTGTGCCGTTCTATTATTTGCCGGTGCGGTTGCTAAATCTGCACAATTTCCCCTTCATGTATGGTTACCAGATGCCATGGAGGGACCTACTCCTATTTCGGCTCTTATACATGCTGCTACTATGGTAGCCGCGGGCATTTTTCTTGTAGCTCGGCTTTTTCCTCTTTTCATAGTCATCCCTCACATAATGAATTTCATCTCTTTGGTAGGAGTAATAACAATATTATTCGGAGCTACTTTTGCCCTTGCTCAAAAAGATATTAAGAGAGGTTTAGCCTATTCCACAATGTCTCAATTGGGTTATATGATGTTAGCTCTAGGTATGGGGTCTTATCGAAGTGCTTTATTTCATTTGATTACTCATGCTTATTCGAAAGCATTATTGTTTTTAGGATCTGGATCCGTTATTCATTCAATGGAAACTCTTGTTGGATATTCTCCAAATAAAAGTCAGAATATGGTTTTTATGGGGGGTTTAACAAAGCATGTCCCAATTACCAAAATTGCTTTTTTATTAGGTACACTTTCTCTTTGTGGTATTCCGCCTCTTGCTTGTTTTTGGTCCAAAGATGAAATTCTTAACGATACTTGGTTGTATTCACCAATTTTAGCAATAATAGCTTGGTTTACGGCGGGATTAACCGCATTTTATATGTTTCGAATCTATTTACTTACTTTTGAAGGACATTTAAACGTTCATTTTCAAAATTACAGTGGCAAAAAAAATACCCCCTTCTGTTCAATATCTCTATGGGGTAAAGAAGATTCGAAAATAATTAACAAAAGTTTTCGTTTATTAACGTTATTAACAATGAAAAATCATGAGATTGCTTCTTTTTTTTCAAAAAAAACGTATCGAATTGATCAGAATGCAAGAAACATCACACAACCTTTTATTACTATTACCCGTTTTGTAAATAAGAATTTTTTTTCGTATCCTTATGAATCAGATAATACTATGTTATTTCCTATACTTGTATTGGTTCTATTTACGTTGTTTGTTGGATCCCTAGGAATTCCTTTCAATCAAGAAGGAGCATATTTGGACATATTATCAAAATGGTTAACTCCAGCTATAAACCTTTTACATAAAAATTTGAATAATTCAATAGATTGGTATGAATTTTTGAAAGATGCTCTTTCTTCAGTTAGTATAGCTCTTTTTGGAATATTTATAGCCTTCTTTTTATATAAACCTGTTTATTCATCTTTTCAAAATTGGGATTTAATTAACTATTTTGTTAAAACCGGTCCTAAAAGAATTCTTTTGGACAAAATAATAAATGGTATATATGATTGGTCATATAATCGTGGTTACATAGATGCTTTTTATGCAAGATTCTTTATTGGGGGAATAAGAGGATTGGCTAAGTTAACTTCTTTTTTTGATAGACGAGTAATTGATGGAATTACTAATGGAGTTGGTGTTTTGAGTTTCTTTGTAGGCGAAGGTATCAAATCTATAGGTGGCGGGCGCATCTCTTCTTATCTTTTCTTGTATTTCTTTTTTGTATCAATTTTTTTATTAATTTACTACTTTTTTGATTTATATCTATAATTTGTAAATTTGTATTTTATATCCAGGAATTCCAACTCGGTAATAAGTTTGTATGACCATCGAGGGACTTTTTTACTGATTTCTTTTATTACAAATTTTTGTTTTGTTTTTTGACCATTAGGGCTAGTTAGAATTGTATTCAATAAAAATTTGTAAAATTTGGCTCTTTTTTCTGAACCAATCCCTCCTGGTTCTTTTTCTGAAAATAAAGAGAGGCCCTTCCAATTTAAACTCGATCCCGATTCTCTATCAAATTTACTGATTAAAGTAAATAAATGACGATTTTCCGTTGAAAAAGTTTTTTTATCAAATCGGTCTATTTTCTGTTCAAACTCTTGGTAATCAGTATCAGGAAGAAGGATACTATGAATCTTATTAATTTCCATTGTCTCTATGAAATTTTCTAACGAAATTTTGTTTTTGATTGTTCCCCGATATAACCCATTCAAAATGGGATCATACATTTTAGGCAAGTAATCTTTTCTAGTCTTTTCATTACACAATCTAGTACTTTTTTCGAGTATATCTAGAGAAAAAAATCCCGTATCTAGAGCCTCAATTCTATTTAAAAACTCGTTGTTTAAGTTGTTATTTTTGTGTTGGTTAGTATAAACCCAATGATTGTACAGTTCATCCGAAGAGAGTTTTT